CGGTTGTCTCGAACTGCTTCATAGCATTATCGATTAGAAATGCATTTTCTAGCATTTGACTCCGCACCACCAAAGTATTTAGTCGCCCCCTGGAAAGATAGCCCAGAAAGTTGATATAATCTTTGTATAAGTGGTTTATATGAATCCTTCCGGGTTGAGACCACACGTGAAAATGCCATTGCCATAAATTGACAAGGTAATATTTCCATTTATTCATCAGAAGAGGCATATCTTTTGAAGCCAGAACGGATTTTCCTTGATATCTAACATAATGCATGATAGGATGCTTGAACAGCCATAAGTTGTCCTGAAAATCATTAACAAAGACTTGGACAAGATCTTCTACTTTTCCATAAAAAGAAATTCGCTCAAAAAGGAGTCCTGAAGATGTTGATCGTAAATGAGAAGATTGGTTACGGAGAAAAAAGAAGATTGATTCATATTCATATACATGAGAATTATATAGGAACAAGAAAAATCTTGGATTGCTTGTTGAAAAAATGGAATTTGATTTCTTTGGAGTAATAAGACTATTCCAGTTAAAATACTCATGAAGAAAGAATCGCAATAAATGTAAAGAGGAGGCATCTTTTACCCAATAGCGAAAGGCTCGAACCAAGATTTCCGGGCGAATGGGGTAGGGTATTAGTACATCTAAGACATAGTGTAAATGTGAGAAATTGTTCTCGAAAAAAGGAAATATTGAATGAATTGATTGGAAATTATGAGATTTCGCCATTTCTTTTTCTTTCCCTTCTAAGAAAGCTACTAATCGTAGGGAAAATGGAATTTCCACAATGACTGAAAATCCCTCCGATATCATTTGCGAATAAAATTGATTGTTGTGTCCAATAAATTGATTTGGATTCGAATCCTTAGCATAAATACTCAAATGAATCCGTTGATACGTCCGACTAATTAAACGTTTCACACTGAGTGAACTAGATTTATTGTCATAACCCCCATTTTCCAACGGAATCGTCGATCTATTTAAACCGTGATCATGAGCAAGTGTATAAATATACTCTCGAAAAAGAAGTGGGTATAGGAAGTTGTGTTGCTGAGATCTATCTAGTTCTAAATGGATTTGATATTCTTTCATTTGAAATTAGATTGCAACAAAAGGTAAGGTATTTATTGGATTATCAAATGATACATTGGGTTATCAAATGATACATAGTGCGATACAGTCAAAACAAAGTATTGTAGTAAAGAAAAAAATGGATACCTTGGAAACGGGTAAACTCATTACCGGATTCTCGATTTTATCATTTTTGAATTGGTTTATGTTTGTTATAGTATAAATAGGTGGTTAGAAATCCTTTATTTTTGCAATCCAACCGCTCTTTTGATTTTGGAAAACAAAATATCTTTATCAATATACTGCTTCTTCTACACATTCATCTCCAACCCATAATAGGGACAAACTCATAGTTAGGACTCATTAAAAAAATAGCTAATCGACTCGCGGAAAACCCCTTCCCCGCATTAGGAACTAATATCTTTTTAACGTTTAATTAGATCGGGGAATTATTCAAATTCAATTCAGAAGAGAAGCTCGTTCCTTTTTATTTCCCGAGAATTGGAACCATAAGGCTCTATCCATTTATTCACTCGACCCAACTTTGAATTCCATTTTTTGTTCTGCGCCAACAACTCAAACCCTATTTTGAAGCCATTGAATCAGAATAAAGTATTCTCCAAATTTTCCATTGATACGACATGCTGGTTTTTCCATTCATTCCTTTCAGGATCAGTCGTGGTCTTACAAACTCTCCCGATGGTATGGACGAATCCTTTGTTTCATATAAATGTGTAAAAGATGCTAGCCGCACTTAAAAGCCGAGTACTCTACCGTTGAGTTAGCAACCCGAATAATTCGAATGGGTGGATACAATCGGAATAAAAAAGAAATAAAAGAAAAGAAATGAAATTGCACAACGGAATCAAAATATTAAATTAGCAAGAAATCGACTAACAAAATTTAGAATCGATTGGGAACATAAAAAAAAGACTTCTTGTATAACAGTGAATCCAGCGAACCCATTACTTTCATTTTGAATTTTGAATGAAGTAAAGAAAAAAACCAAACCTCTGTTACGGAGATAAATAGGTACGGAGATAAATGGATCTGTTTATCCTTATCCACGATCGAATTATAGTTGTTCGATACGCTGTTGTCAATATGACGGTGAATGTTGAATATTAATGTTAAGAAAAGAATCTAAAAAAATAAAATGGCGAAAACAAAAAGAATGAATTTATTAATTTAATTAAAATATTAAAATAAAAAAAATTATAAAATGAAATAAATAAATAATATAGAAAAGAAATAATTTAGAAATGCTTTTGAAAAAAAATCGAAAAGAAAAAGAAAGAACTTGCGTTAGATTTGCACTACATATTTACTATACATAAATACAAATAGATACATAGCTATAGCTGAAAGAATAAAAAAAAAAAGAAATCTCGGGTTGACATTGATTCAATCAATCAATATAAGTAAAATAAACAAGTTGAATCCCTTGTTTTGTGATTTGTTAATAGATTTACAACGACAAACTATAAAAAGCCCGGTTTCGATTGCGAGTAATGTAAATTTTCGATTTCTCGACCCAATTAGTTCGTTGTATTCATTTGATCTTTTTTATATGCATCTTATATCAATAAAATTCTAGCAATAAAATTGATTTTTGTTCTTCTGCTTATTTTTTTTGTCCTTATACTTCCAGAACATTATACTTTATGGGAGCAATATTAAATAGGGATAAAAAATAGGTATGAATAGAACAAAAAAGGGGGGAGTAGTAAAGAAAAAGTTATACAAAACTATATAGGAGTCATCCACACCCTCTTTTTTTATTCTATATCCTCGATGCAATTTCGTTTAATTAAGATGAAGTTCCTTAAAAATCCCAGCCTTCTTTGAAATATCATGAACCGTTCCTGTAGGTTGAGCGCCCTTGTCAAGGAAATCTAAAATAGCAGGAAGATTTAAATGGGTTTGATTATTTATCGGATCATAAAAACCCACTTTCCGAAGATCTCTTCCCTCTCTTCGGGATCGAGCATCGATTGCAACGATTCGATAAACAGCTCATTGGGATAGATGTAGATGAACAATACCCCCCCTAGAAACGTATAAGAAGTTTTCTCCTCGTACGGCTCGAGAAAAAATGATTAGAAATTGTGTGATTTAAGTCCTTCTTTTTCGAAAATTCGAAAAAAAAGCATTCGTACTCTCATAACTCAAGTTGGATAACTTTTAAATAGCCCAAAAGAAAATCTTTAGGGATTTCTTTTTTTGAGTGGTCTCTAACCCCTTTTTTGTTTGTCTCGTTTCGAATCGATTTTTTGATTCTTAATTCCCATTCTGATCTAATTGTTGAGACAATTGAAAACGGTATTTCCTTGTTCCAGGATCCTTTTTATCTTTGCCTTGAATCATTGGGTTTAGACATTACTTCGGTGATCTTTCGTTTTCAAAAATGGCGGCAACACACCCCTTTTTGCGATTTTTTTCTATCAAAGAATCATACGAACAATTGATTCCTGCATGATACACTTTTCATCGAAAGAGTTTTACCAATTCCAACAAATTGTCGTTTTGGATTTCAAAATTGTTCGAATCAGATTCTTTCAATTTATATATCGAAAATATACTTACGAAGTTTGTTACAACTTATTGATTGGTATTAACCCTAGATCCTTGCCCCTGCGAAATGAACAAATACTTTCTACTCAAGCTCCATCATGTCCTATTTACACTACACCCCAACAAAAAACGAGAATTCTAGTAGAACAGAACAAAGTATGTCGAGCCAAGAGCCCATTCATTTCTAGATAATCTACAATCTAAAATGGCGGATGAAAAAAAAATCCACAGCGGATCGTGTCCTTCAAGTCGCACGTTGCTTTCTACCACATCGTTTCAAACGAAGTTTTACCATAACATTTTTTCGAGTTTTGAACCGGTATGTAATTGATTCAATTATGGAATCATGAATAGTCATTGCTTCGGTCAATACCCAGTCCTTTTTCCTTCGATATGAAAGGAATAGTTAGTTAATTTATGAGGAAGAAGCCTCAGTAAGAATTGAATTTCACCCTCTATTTTAATTTTATTGTTTTCATTTTATTGCATGAATGCTTCTTTTTATTTCTAAATAAAACAAAAAAGAACACGAATAAAAATAAAAAGAAAATAAAGTAAAAAGTAAATATAGAGGATGAAGATATATGAATGGACCCCGTCTCAATTATTAATTATGATTAAATACATTTCCAATTATTAATTAGAGCCAAACATCAAATACCTCCAGCTCAAAGAAAATTAATCCATATGAAACTCGATTGATTATGAGATCTTACATCGCTCACGAACTCGTATGGACCCCACTCCCAATTCATTCTGGGGGATGATTAATCATAAATAAAAATAGGATCCTATTTGATACGGGATGCTAGACTCTTTTGTATAGATAAAAAGCCAAAAGGGTCCAGATTACGTCATTCTTTACTATAATTGTTCTTTTACCCTAAACCGGTCTTAGAAACTTAATTCCATTGATTGAATTCAAACAGTACACGAATACCCTCTTGTTTAGATTTCAAGAAATGAAATAAAAAATTGGGGAGGTTTTCGCATTTCGATTTAGAATGTATCCTTGCAAATTCACGGAGGTCGGGTATGTAGGGATTTTTTAAGCCACTCACTTACATATCAAAGTGAAAGGGAGGGGGAGGGCCCATCCGACTTTTTTTGAATTCAAACTCTTGTGATCTATGTTGCCATCTTACTTGGATCACAAATGGATTCCATTTTATTTTCGTATTATTTGAACTCGATTCAATTTATGAAAAAACATCTTATTCAGAGAAGAGTTTTGAAAATTCGAAACAAGAAGTCCATTTTATCAAAAATTAGACTCTTAAAAAAATTATACTCTGAAAGAGAGGTTGCTCAAAAAAGTAATTTGGAGTCTGATATTCGGATATATATAAGAGGTCGCTCTGGGACGGAAGGATTCGAACCTCCGAATAGCGGGACCAAAACCCGTTGCCTTACCGCTTGGCCACGCCCCATTTTAATTTCTTTTCTATTCGATACTAATAAACACTAATATTGGTTGTTCGTCAATTCCCGGCCAAATCTCTATGGAATAAATTAGATTCTTTTTTTTAAGATTTTGACACAAGTAGATGCAGAATTAAACTCCATTTATTGATCATTACATAGAATTCAATTAAGATATTGTATGAAAGTATGATTTCTTGTATTCTCTTGTGAGAATTCAAGGATTTTTGTTTTGATTGGTTCGGTTCAAAGAAGTATTTTTTTGTCTACCTTACTTTCTTTTCGTCATTTTTATCATTTTTAGCTTATATCAATAACATATTTTTAACTCAATCAAAATACAATTATCTCCAAGAACAAAATGTTTGTTATGCTTAATACCTTTAGTTTGATCTATATCTTTCTTAATTCTGCCCTTTATTCGAGTAGTTTTTTATTCGGCAAATTACCCGAGGCGTACGCTTTTTTGAATCCAATTGTAGATGTTATGCCAGTAATACCTCTTTTCTTTTTTCTCTTAGCCTTTGTTTGGCAAGCTGCTGTAAGTTTTCGATAAGATCTTTAATAGTGTCCGAGAAAAATTCATGATTTATTCAAGCTCGAGAAAAAAAAAAAAATTCTAACAATTGATAAGACCAGATGAGTCTTCCAATTTGAATGAACCCTCAAGTAAAACAGTAAAATTCTTGGGCAGACACGATAAATTTCGATTTCCCCATTTCATGGTTCTTACCTTTTTTTTTCACTGAAAGACCCTATTAGAGTCCGCCACAATATCGAAATCGAAGTCGAATTGTGTTAATTTCGAAAAATAAAAACTCTTTTGTATTTCTATCAATTTGAAAAACCGTTTCATTTCTTGGTGTCAAAATAGGATATGTAGTATAAAAATAGAGAATCTATTCTCTTTTTCCCCCCCAAAAAAAATTGGAGATTGTGTAATGCTTACTCTCAAACTCTTTGTTTACACCGTAGTTATATTCTTTGTTTCTCTCTTCATCTTCGGGTTCCTATCTAATGACCCAGGGCGTAATCCTGGACGTGAAGACTAAAAAATAAGAAATTTTTCTTTACTTTATTCTTAATTCTTATAAATGTTTTTAGGATTTGATTTTATCTATTCTACATCTTTAATTTTATCTATTCTACATCTTTAACTAGTCAAATAAAAAAAAGCAAAAGGGTTCGCTAAATTCGAATTTGAAAGATACCCAGTCAGCGACGGAAACGGAAAGAGAGGGATTCGAACCCTCGGTACGAATAGCTCGTACAACGGATTAGCAATCCGACGCTTTAATCCACTCAGCCATCTCTCCTAATTGAAAAAAAAAAATAATAATAATTACTATGTTACATTACACAAAAGATAATGCTTGAAAAAAAGGCCCTTCTTTACTTTAACTTTATTATATAGCTTATATATTTTTTATTGTATTTTGTATTGTATTATACAGATGGATACAACTTTTATCAGCAATTCCATTTTTTATTTCTATAAAATGAAAATAAAAAAATGAAAAATGAAAATAAAGAATGGCCTCGAAAGAGATATCTCGAATCAAAATAGAAAAAAATAAAGAATATCTCTTTACAAAATTACAAAAGGCTTTTTTTTATTTTCACGGCCTGGTCTGGTCAGTACCCAGCCGGGCCCTTTTTTTGTTCCAATGAACCATACCGCCAAATCATAGAAAAATGATTTAGATGGAATCAAAGTGTCATTTCTTATTCTTTATTATTCTTTTGTTTCTTCTTCTTTTTTTTTATTTAATTTACTTTTACTGGATACTCGAAAAAAGGGAAAAACAGAACGATGTATTTTTTTTTGCACAATGCATTTTATGTTATGGCTGAAATTGTTTTGTCGAGCCGTATCTGTCAAAACCCCTTCAAGAACCAAATTTTTTATTTTATTTAGTTATTCAATTTCGTTTTTTATTTTTAAACAAAATAAGTCCTCTTTTCCTAATTTCATTAGGACTCCTAACAAACACGTCAATACTCTAAGCTCTAATTTGCATTTCATGATTTTTTTTTATTTCTGTCCTATATTGATTACGTCCGATTCCCTTGTTCGACAAAAGTCTCATTTCTATACAATAATCGTATTGTAGCGGGTATAGTTTAGTGGTAAAAGTGCGATTCGTTCTATTAATCCCCTTAATAGTTAAGGGGTTCTTCAGTTTCATTCATATTCTGATCAAAAACTTTATTTCTTAAAAGGATTTCATTTGAATCCTTTACCTCTAAATGAAAGATTCGAGGAAGAATATCCATTCTCGTGATTTGTATCCAAGGGTCAATTAGAAATTTCAAATTTGGATTATGAAATTACGAAACATAATTTTTGTGAATTTGGAATTAGATCAATCTTTCCAATTGAATAAGTATAAGTAAGGGATCCATGGATAAAGATAGAAAAG